GCTGTTATAATTCAAATTGAGAAAATTATTTTTATTGACAGAAAAAAATTTGTTATGTATCCATTTGAATTTTCTTATACCATTAGGGAAACACAATTTTAGATTCAAATTCAAGAATCGTTCATGAATTCACAATCAATAGTTAACGGTTCAAATTTGTCCTGAATTTTTGCTTTTATGACCGAAAACCCAGATGTGATTTTTCAATATAAACTGAAAAGAAAGTTTTTAGATATTCGATATTTTAAGATACTATACAATCAATCGAAGGGGTTGATCCAATCCAAACAAAAAAGGAAGGATTTCTTTTAGGAAAGGGATTAAAGAAAACGAGATTCAAAATACAAGTACAAAAAAAAAAAGAATTTTTGTCATCTATTTTGTATCATTTTGGCGGCATGGCCGAGTGGTAAGGCGGGGGACTGCAAATCCTTTTTCCCCAGTTCAAATCCGGGTGTCGCCTGATCAACAAAAGAATCGAAATACCTTGTTCTGTTTTGCTGATAGAACTTGTCAAATTTTTTCCAGCAGAAGCAAGCGCAGAAAAAGGACTCTTGAGACTTGCTTGATTCGAAGTATCTGGGGAGATTTTGTTCTCTAAAATGAAAATGCTGTAAATCCTTTCGCTAAGGTTTAAGGAAGGAAAGACTATAGTCGTGAAAAAAAAAAACAGGTAAATTTGGATATGATAGCCCTTCCACTACTAATGGAATGTCGACTGATTGGGTCTTGAATTAGATTGGATAGCCGACGAGTAATCTAATTTTAAATTGCTGGTTGCGGAAAGAGCAGAAGATACTCTGTCTACATACTCATTCATCAAAGTCTCTGAGCACTCTGGCATTCATTCAATTTCATTTTCGTATAGTAATTTAATTAAATGAATAATTGGCTTTTACTTCATTTTTTTATAAATTAAGTAAAAGGTAAAAGTAAGTAAAAAAAGAAATTTTTACTTTTTGATAACCTCTAGTCAAGAACGTAATAGGGCGTCTTCCATTGTTTTATAGCGAAAATTGGCACTGGTAAGATTTAGATCAAATAAGTGGGAAAAATGAAAAAGAAATAGGGGTATGCGGTAGATAATGATCTATCTTGAGTCTATATTTTTATACTTTATCTTAATGAAATGACGGGCGACAAAAAATAGGTCTTATTATTAACTTAACATTCCTTTGGGACTTCTGATACTTCCAAGGCAGTCTCTGCGTATTTTGCTTGTGCTTAATATTTTCCGATTATACTTGAAATCTTCTAATTATTAAGAACTTAATTGGATTTATTGTTTTATCAATGGTCTTGGATCAAAAACCCCTTTTGACTCTGCGCCGGTGATTCTACTATTATTAGTGAACAATAATTGAATAATTCCTTCATAGAAATCGAGGACATAATTCCCATGGATATAGTAAGTCTCGCTTGGGCTGCTTTAATGGTAGTCTTTACATTTTCCCTTTCACTCGTAGTATGGGGAAGAAGTGGACTCTAGAAGTACTACTAATTGAGTTTAGGAATAAAACTCTTTCAATTTTTTAATAGATCGTTTTGTTGGGCAAAGCCTTTATTTTTTTTATGTCACGATTTCCATTTTTAAATGGAATTTGAAAATATTTTCATTTCGAAATTCTATTGTATTGGATTCTAGTGGATTAATGTATTCTATAAATAATATAGGAACTCTTTCAATCAAACAAATATTGCAATTATTCCTATGTTCGTATTTCAGGAAGTAAAAGGACTACAAACGGTCAGAAAATTATTCTAATCGAATTATTCATAAATTTTCTATATGGACAATAAGGAAGAACGAAACCCTTTTTACTTTTTTCTGGATCTTCTGTCAACTGCTCAATCAATTACTTCTTCGTGGAATAATAACAAGAAAATTACTTGATTTTCTTTTCTTTTATTATCCCCATACCCTTCTTTTTTCCTTCATTAATTTGATTCTTTCTTTCGATGGATATCGGAATTCCATATAATTCTAATTAAAAATGAAAAAGAAATCTAGGAATTAGAAGCGTAGGAGTAAGAGCTGTCTTGCGATCATTTCAGATTGATTGGAATCAAGACAAATCAAATAGATGAAGCAAAGAAATAGAATTGAGACATACTACTATGTACATTATATATATATGGAATTGATATCTATTCTAGATATATAAAGATAAGATAATAATATAATGTCGATTGATATATATTAATTTAATCTCTATCTTCATAGAGCAAACTTTATAGAGTACAATAACAATACTAGTATAGTATGGTAGAAAAAGATTTTTTTCTACCATACTAGATAGTATCTCATAGAATACAGCTAATTCTAGTTCGCTCATTTCATTTAAAACACGAAATTGGAATCCTTTTTATTGTATTTCTTCTCTTCAATCATTGATAAGAACTAAAAAGTCACAAGTTTAATTCAAATTAATCACTTTGACTTACTGTTTTTACGTATATTATAAGTAAAAAAGCAGTAGGAACTAGAATGAACAGTGCAGTAGCAATAAATGCGAGAATATTTACTTCCATAATTTCGTCGTTTCATTTTTCTTTAATTCGAAATAACTCGGGATTTAATCCCATAGAGATAATAAATCTTTTGTGTGTAAATTCGACGGGATGAATTACATTTCGATGTAATCGAATCGGATCAATATCATGAATAACAATATCTGACAAATCGATTCATCGTCAAGAATTGAATAGTATAACATAGGAAGATCTTTTATCCATACCGAATTCAAAAGTAAATTCCTGATACAATTACAATCAAAAAAGACTTTACTCTCTTGTTATTTCTATTTTTAATTCTTTTCCACCCGTGCCATTCTTTTCTATAACCTACCGCCCCCTTTGGACAATCATTTGATGAAGTATCATTTTACACTTACATTGGTTGTAAACAAACCCAATAGAAGAAATAAAAAAAAAAGAAAAGGGATTCCTGTTGGGAATTAAATTCTCCTGTTTGTACTCCCTTTCACAAAAAATGGAAGGGATGAATTGCTCTATTTTTTTATTGGATTTGGATCTATCGGGACTGACGGGGCTCGAACCCGCAGCTTCCGCCTTGACAGGGCGGTGCTCTGACCAATTGAACTACAATCCCAGGGAAATAACATAATAAAATGTCCAGTCTACAATACATAGTTTTATGATTTCATTCTTTCAATGAAAATTTTTTTCTTTACCTTAGACTTTACATTTCCAGATCTTGATAGGAATCTAGATCATTAGCAAGATCAAAACTTGTTGAAAAAAAAGAAATAAAGAAATAGAGTAAATAAATAGCGATAACGGTAAGATATATCAATATCAGAATAGAAAAGTTTGACTTTTTATTTTTTCGATGGGTATCGAGCATTTCTGGAGAAGAACAAATGGTTTATCATTTCATGGCAGATCGGCGAATTTTTGGGCCGAGCTGGATTTGAACCAGCGTAGACATATTGCCAACGAATTTACAGTCCGTCCCCATTAACCGCTCGGGCATCGACCCGGGAAGAATCAATCCAGGCTTGGTGATAATCCATGATCAACTTCCTTTCGTAGTACCCTACCCCCAGGGGAAGTCGAATCCCCGCTGCCTCCTTGAAAGAGAGATGTCCTAAACCGCTAGACGATGGGGGCATACTTGCCCGACCGCCATGATACTATGATCATAGTATGAATAGTTTTTTGAAATTGTCAATATAATGGAAGCGTATGACTCAATGCAAAGGATCTTTCTATATTTCACGATTAGATATAATTTTTTGATAATTTCTATTCATGACTCGTTCATTCTAATCGACATTCTATAATTCCATAACTAAATCTATTTTCTTTTTTATTTTTTCTTAAAATTTTCATTTTTTTCTCTAATAATTAATAATTTTGTTTGGGGGACAAGCCGAATCGCTTTATTAATAATTCGAGGAACTTTTTTTGATCTAGGTTGAAGTAGGTACAGGTATCAATCAAATGAATTTCGTTATGATGTCAATTAGGATCTGTCTTCAAACAATTCATTGCATTGATATTTATCAAATCCAATATCAATAAACTTTTTTTACTTATATTTATACTTTTAAAGTATACCCTATACTGATTACTGATTATGTAAATCAAATTTCTCATTCCTGAGTGAACCGCTATATTATATATTGAAAATATATTATAACGTATACGATGGATTTATATACATATAACATATAATATGTTTATATACTTAAACAAGGACATAGTGACTAGTGGCTTATTCAGGAATTGAATCAAACAGGCCCTTTTAACTCAGTGGTAGAGTAACGCCATGGTAAGGCGTAAGTCATCGGTTCAAATCCGATAAGGGGCTTTGGTTTTTTCATAAAACTCCCGTGGGAGTATTCATAGTTGAAGGAAGAATAGAGATATTGTTTATATTTGTAATAAAATAAATAAAGTAGCAAACAATATTTCTCTTTTATTAAAAAAATTAATAGAAATAGAAAATTTTTATTGAATTCTACTATATCTAGTATACTAATTATATAGTAATTATAGTTATAAGGTTGAACATTTGCTATTATGTTTATTATATTATAATGTATAATGAATAATATTCAGTTGATAAAAAAAAACAAGTTGTCTACTTGAATCTCCAAATATTCCTATTTTCTATTATTGCAATCAAATCAATTAGAAATCAAAAAAAGAAAAAAGTAAGTGGACCTAACCCACTGAATCAGAAATATATCCACTATTCTGATATTAAAATAAATATTCAAATTAAAAATTGGAACAGTGGGGCTTTTTTTTTTCATATTTCTTTGGACTACGCGGGAATCTGTCGATATTGCCGATTAAATCTTCTTTTTCCTAGATGTTTTCGAGGAATAAATTGCTATTCCCCTCCTTTACAGAAAAGGGTTTATTCTAATAAGAGACGTTTTAACTATTTTTATTCCAGACAATGTGATGTAAAATGGGTGTGAGAAAGAGGCTTTCATTTATAGTTTACTATTATTTTATTTAATATT